CATAAATGGCACTTTCAGTAGAAATGGTATTCTTGCTTATTTTGACGAGCCTCGATACAGAAGAAGGAGTTCGGGAATTACTAAATATGGTACTTTAGAAGTGCATTCAATCGTCAAAAAAGAGGATTTGGTTGAGTATCGAGGAGTCAAGGAATTTAAGCCAAAATACCAAAACCAAATGCAAATGAAAGTAGATCGGTTTTTTTTCATTCCCGAGGAAGTGCATATCTTACCCGAATCTTCTTCCATAATGGTGCGGAACAATAGTATCGTTGGGGTAGATACCCAAATTACTTTAAATACAAGAAGCCGAGTCGGCGGATTGGTCCGAGTGGAGAGAAAAAAAAAAAGAATTGAACTTAAAATCTTTTCTGGAGATATTCATTTTCCCGGAGAGACAGATAAGATATCCCGGCATAGTGGCGTTTTGATACCACCAGGAACGGGAAAAAAAAATTCCAAGGAATCAAAAAAATGGAAAAATGGGATCTATGTTCACCGGATCACACCTAGCAAGAAAAAGTATTTTGTTTTGGTTCGGCCGGTCGTTACATATGAAATAATGGACGGTATAAATTTAGCAACACTTTTTCCCCGGGATCTGTTGCAGGAAAGGGATAATGTGCAACTTCGAGTTGTCAATTATATCCTTTATGGAAATGGCGAACCGGTTCGGGGAATTTTTGACACAAGTATTCAATTGGTTCGCACTTGTTTAGTATTGAATTGGGACCAAGACACAAAAAATTCTTCGCGTGAGGAAGCCTGCGCTTCCTTTGTTGAAATAAATACAAATGGTTTGATTCGAGATTTTCTAAGAATTGACTTAGTGAAATCCCCTATTTCGTATAGCAGAAAACGGAGGGATCCATCAAGCTCGGGATTGATTTCTGATAATGGATCAGATCGTGCTAATATCAATCCGTTTTCTTCCATTTATCCCTATTCCAAGACAGGGATTCCGCAATGCTTTAACCAAAATCAAGGAACTATTCATACGTTGTTGAATAGAAATAAGGAACGCCAATCTTTAATAATTTTGTCATCATCCAATTGTTTTCGAATGGGTCCATTCAACGATGTAAAATATCATAATGGGATAAAGGAATCAATTAAAAAGGATCCACTAATGCCAATTAGGAATTCATTGGGCCCTTTAGGAACAGCCCTTCCAATCACGAATTTTTATTCATTTTACCATTTAATAACTCATAATCAGGTTTTGGTAACTAACTATTTGCAACTTAACAATTTAAAACAGACTTTGCAAGTACTTAAGTATTATTTAACGGATGAAAATGGAAAAATTTATAATCCTGATCCATTCAGTAACATCATTTTGAATCCATTCAATTTGAATTGGTATTTTCTCCTTCACAATTATTGTGAAGAGACATCTACAATAATTAGTCTTGGACAGTTTATTTGTGAAAATGTATGTATAGCCAAAAACAGACCACATCTAAAATCGGGTCAAGTTCTAATTGTTCAAGTTAACTCTGTAATAATACGATCGGCTAGGCCTTATTTGGCCACCCCGGGAGCAACCGTTCATGGTCATTATGGGAAAATCCTTTACGAAGGAGATACATTAGTTACATTTATATATGAAAAATCGAGATCTGGTGATATAACGCAAGGTCTTCCAAAAGTGGAACAGGTATTAGAAGTGCGTTCGATTGATTCAATATCGATGAATCTAGAAAAGAGGATTGAGGGTTGGAACGAATGTATAACAAGAGTTCTTGGAATTCCGTGGGGGTTCTTGATTGGTGCTGAGCTAACTATAGCACAAAGTCGTATCTCTTTGGTTAATAAAATCCAAAAGGTTTATCGATCCCAGGGGGTGCAGATCCATAATAGACATATAGAAATTATTGTACGTCAAATAACATCAAAAGTTTTGGTTTCAGAAGATGGAATGTCTAATGTTTTTTTACCCGGGGAACTAATTGGATTGTTGCGAGCGGAACGAATGGGACGCGCTTTGGAAGAAGCGATCTCTTACCGAGCTATCTTATTGGGGATAACAAGAGCATCTCTCAATACTCAAAGTTTCATATCTGAAGCGAGTTTTCAAGAAACTACTCGAGTTTTAGCAAAAGCAGCTCTCCGGGGTCGTATCGATTGGTTGAAAGGCTTGAAGGAGAACGTTGTTCTGGGGGGGATGATACCTGTCGGTACTGGATTCAAAGGATTAGTGCATCCTTCAAGGCAATATAACAACATTCCTTTTGAAACCAAAAAGAAGAATCTATTCGAGGGTGAAATCGGAGATATTTTGTTCCACCACAGAAAATTATTGGATTCTTGCCTTTCAAAGGATTTCTATGATACATCAGAACAATCATTTATAGGATTTAATGATTCCTAAGAGCCGGTTCGCCCTTTGTTCGCCCTTTGTCTGTATTTGTATTTCGTCCGGTCATTTTTATTTGTTAATAGCAATAAAAATCGTAACGAATAGAAAAGAATAATTGAAAAGAATAACGGCTTGGAT